TGAACACAATCTTCCTAGAAATTGCGAGGCAAGGGGCTCTCCATTTCTAGCCTCTCCTTCTTGCTTACCTAGCTCTTGTCTTAGTGACTCTTCCTCTTTTCTAGGTTCTTTTCTTAGTGTTAATACGATAGATTTTTAATTTGCCAATGAATTGGATCCGCCCCGATTATCTCAATAATGAGATTCTCGTTGATCGAATTTTGAAAAGTCTTTCTCACTATTCAGAACAGTGGAGCTTTCGACCCAATCGTTTAGCCTACCTATCGGGCGCCAAGCCAATAAGAAAGTTTTCGCATGGGCTCATCATCTGATGCAGAACCGATGCGAGAGGGAGAATAAATATGGGGGAAGCGGGGATTGATAGCTTTCAAGAACCAGTGGAAAGAGTTGTTCCTCCTTCCTTTCCAAAAAGAGTAATTAGGCATAAAAGATTTGATTGAATGAACGCCACCTTGGTTGTTTTCAAACAAATCCAATCTTGGGCCAAGCGTTGCCAGCCGGTAATAGCCGAAGGAAAAAAAGGGAGAGATAGGGAAGAGGAGATTAAGGATAGTCCCTCCACTCCATAGATAGTGCACACAGATTCTTCTTTCATTTTAAATTCCTTTCGGGTCGGAAACGCGGGCTGCTGGTGGGGCTGTGCCTATTCTCCCCTAGAATCCACTCCGGGTCGGGGGAGCTACTAGTCCAACTTCTTAAGCAGCCGAGATATTCAACAAGGAACATTTGAAACAATTCCTTGCCTCACCCTGAGATGAGAGGGAAGGTAAATTTGACTCGAATCCTGGACCTGATCTTTAATCCTACACCGGTTAATGATGCGATGGGAGAAGTTTTTTTTGTCATTTTTTCATGCCCAGTCGAGTGACTTCGTTCCTGATGGACAAACCTTCGATTTGCCTCTAGCTCTATAATCCACCCGTCTTCCACAGTCCCTGAAAGCCCTCCCCGGGCCTAGCCCTCTTTCTCATTCTCAATTCGAGTCTTAAGTTCAGCGACTTTCATCGTTGACGAACACCTGCGCTAATAAGATAAGACAAAGAAATGGGGAGTCTATGCCTTGAATGAATCAGTAACAACGGATTAGTGGAATGAGGGATCAAGAGACGGATAGGGGGGAATTTTCTATCAATCATTGGTGGACCTTCCCTTTTTCCAGTCACGGAGCTCTCAACTGAGTTGTTTAGGTTCTGGAATTTCATCTCTACTTGGGGGTTTCGATTCGAAGGAACTATTTTGTGGTGCAGGTTCATCTCTCTCGACCAGTTCAGGTTCAAGGGAGGGTGATCGAGGGGACCCAGACTTTATATCTCTTCTCTATGGCGGGAGGTTTCTTTCGTATCAAGAGTGTGTGTGTTGGGGAGGCCAGGGAAGACAGATTGGATCGAGAGGCGATGCTTATGCCTCTTCTTTATCGATAGGATTCCCATAATTTGAAGTCTCCGGCGAAGGGAGACAAGGGCGAGGGTGTACGTATCCCAGGTGAGCCAAGAGGTGAAGAGTGGGAGTAGATCAGTCTATCCTCAACCTCCATCCGTCATTAGTAATATAAATTAGCTTTTATTATTCAATTCACTAGTACACTGCGCGCTACAACTAGCAAGCAGCCCCTTGTATAGGTTGGGAAAACGCTAGCGCGCAACGGCTGATGAAAAGCCAGCAACTAACTTGTGTTGAGTAGGTTTTAGCTTGCCCCTTTCTTCGGTTGATAGATTTTGAACCCTATACAAGGGGCTGCCTTGCTGCTCCCCCCTATCTCTAAAAGGGCTTATGTACTCCACTCGTTACCACTAAACGACGAAGCCAGGAGCGGAAGGAGGGACTTGAACCCTCAACCTCAGCCTTGGCAAGGCTATGCTCTACCATTAAGCTATTTCCGCCAGCTACGGTAGTGGCGAAGCACTACTGAGCAATTCACGTATCACAACATACGGATGACTTCTGTTTTTCCGCCGGACCACAGTATTGACCTCCGATCGAGCTACGAACACGAGTAGGTAGGCGGCTATGGGGGAGAGGGGCAAAGGGCTGCCTTTTCCATCAATCTCCGGCCGCTCAGTGCCGCTATTGGTGCGAGTTGTAAGGAGTCTTGGTCTCGAGTCAAGCTGGGGCCTCATTTCATTCTCTACAGGGGAATGAGTGCACCGAAAAACCAGACAAGTTGCTCCCTCGCTTCGCAGCGAGGGCATCTGTCTTTTAAGTTCAACTAAGTAATTTCCTAAGGCCCCTCTTATTCTACGATAATCCAAGCTGCAGCTCCACGAGTCTGCTCGAAACTGGTCGATTCCTAAGCCTTTCGTTCTCCCCTCTCGGTTGGCCTTTGCCAGCCACTAGAACAAGTAAGAGAACCTACAGTGAATGAACAACAAGAACCGCAGATTTTGATCGGATTGTACACCTTTGTCTCTGGCTATGTAGATGTGCATAAAGAAGGGACGGGACATCTCTCTCTGGGGGAAGAAGCTTCATTCCATCCAGCCTCACGAACTTCTTACTGGGGCAGTACTATAGGCATTTTCGAGTGTTTGGATGCACGTGTTTTGTTCATATTCCTGCGCAGTTAATAGAAAAATTGTCCCCAAAGCAACCACTTGTGTCATATGCTCAGTCCGGGTATAGATGCTATGACGTGATGAAATCCAAGAGACTCGATGTATCCTTAATGCTCTCTTTAATGGAAATGGAGTCGCCTCATATTTTCCTTAACCTAATTAATCAGCCCCGGGGGAGAATGATGATGGAGATGTATTGCGGCCTTCTCCTGTTCATAAACTTTTTCCTCATTCTTCTGCAGTTGACTTCGTACCTCACTCTTCAGGCCAGCAGCTTTGCTCAGCATTTTCTGCCGATTGTCAGCCTGTTCAGCTGACCTCAGAGGATTCCCGGCACAGCATCTTTCTTCTCGGCGGCGATTACAGTATCTTTCCCAGGTCAGGCTACTCCAGAAGATCAGCAGCCTAGCCCAGTTGCTTCCCTTCCAGTCGCCTCCTCAGATTCTGGATCCCTCTCTCAGGTTCGTCGATCCTCTCAAGTTTCTTATCCTGTTGAAGGATTTTGATCAACTCTTATATATATATCGTTTTCCAAAAAAGATCGAGCTTACCTCATTTCAGTTCAATCTTCTCATGAACCTGAATCATTTGCTGAAGCCTCCAATCATTCTTGCTGGAGAGATCCTATACAGGAAGAAATCAATGCCCAGGAAAAAAAAATAAGACTTAGTCTCATTGCCTGCAGGGAAAGAAGCCATTGTCTGCAAGTGGATTTACAAGATCAAGCATAAAGCAGATGGCTCGGTAGAGAAAAGCTAGATTAGTAGCTAAAGGATTCCTTCAAGAATATTGAGTCGAACCCTTTTAGTTTAGAGATAGGGAAAACATTTGCTCCAGATTGCTAAACACCATTCGTGGCATTCTTGCCTTGGCTGCAATCAAAAGGTGGCCTTATTTCAATTTGACGTGAAGAATGCCTTTCAACAACATAAGGGAAGGAGGGATCCACAAGAATTTCTATTCAGCCTCCTCCAACTCCAGGCTTCTCTTCTCCTAGGAATCCTAACTTGGTATGCAAGCTCAAGAAAGCGATTTACGTTATGGCCTCCGACAAGCAAAAGCAGGAGGTTTCGGTTATGTCGAAGACCGAGGTTAGGTCCGCTTCGCTTCCCGGCGAAGATTTTGAAAGGATTTCTTAGAGTGCACTATTGATCTCTCGAAGCGTGAATCCCGACAGCGCCATTGCGAACAGCCCCGGGGTGCGCAGCGTGGGGTGGGCATCAGTTGAGCTATTTGACGGAGTAGCTAAAGGGGATCTGAGGACAACTCTTTCCCCTCAGTTACAGGACAGTGGACCGTATTCCTATCTACTTTTTCTCGACCCGCCCTTTCTCTTGCTTGGTTGAATGACATAAGAGAGCAACCTGCCCGAACTAGCCTCTACTCCACACAATGACAGAGAGAACTAGTATCTGACGTAAGTAAATTACTAGGTGTCTGACGGCTTGTACCACAAGGACAGTCTGATCGTCAGTTCCTCGATCCTACCTTCCGCTTCTTTCCGTTAGTCTGAAAAAGTCTTTTGATCCCTAGTCCTAGAGGAAGTTTATTTTCCAGTAATAGGAGAGGAAGCCCATCAACATATGTAAGCGCTGTAATGTCTCGCAATGGCAGAAGAAAGAGATATCATTTTCAATCGGTAGGAAAGGAAAGACCCTGCTTCTTCTCTAAGCAAAGCAGACTTTTCCCTGTGAACGAATATTTATTTTACCAAATGAAAACCAAAGATGATCCTTAGCACAAGCGATAAGCTATAATAATACCTTTCCTAAGGACTCTTCTTGGGGAGTAGGAAGTGTCTGCAAGCCTAGTCCTTTGAGCTCGGACTCCAACAAGAGTTCGAGCATTAGAAGCAGGGGTAGGCTAGTCTGGGTATGAATCCTTTCCTAGAGTGAGTCCTTCTGATCTACGATCACCCTAAGGAGATAGAAGGAGCAAGGCTCTAATCCCCATTTTACCTATTGATTAGAGCTAGGAATCCTATAAGCTAAAAGAGTAAAGTAAGGCAATGATAATTGTTCCCGCGGGTTCGTTTAGGAGACTAGCTTTTTGAATTAGAATTCCTTTAGTAAGTTAAGGTCTTTCCGAGTTCGGGTCTTCCTTCTTTCACTCCCACAGGGAGAGGATGTTAAAAGTGAACTTGCTCCACCACCGGGAAAGGAATTAACAATTCACTTTCAAGCTCTACCACGGGGCAGGGATAGGAAGATGAATAAGGCGATTTGTTGCCCTGAAGCTACCTCTTATGCCTTGTTGTTCCTCCTACCCATCCGCGTAACATCTTCCTTCAGCTAGCCCTCCTGATCTAATAAGAAGATGTCTGATCGCTTACCCTCTCCTCTTCTTCTTCTAGACATCATTGAGCACTCCCAGAAGCTACACGATCAGACTTCAGGGTAGCATCAGGGTAACGAAGTAGCTCGACTCTCTGAGGAGAGGGCTAAAAGG